CTTGACCAACTCCAGGTCCAATAGAAGCAAGCCCGACGGCCAACCCAGCAGCAATAACAGAAGCAGCAGAAATCAGTGGATTCATGATAAGTTTCTCCTATTCCAAATAAAATAAAGAAAAGAAATAGTTAATAATATAATCAACCAAGAAATTATGATATGACCTGAATATTTCATTCTTGATATTTATCTTTATCTAGTCGAAGTGTAATTCAAAATTACAAACTGAAATAATGATTTGATTTATATTTCACTATCCAAATTACTTCGATTTTTGTTTTCGTTTCTATCCATGTAGTTTTTTGTGAATACATACAATTTTTTTTCTTATCTTAATTTTTGAACCTTTATTTATTTTTAGTCATTCCATATTCAATTTACAATTACAACAGATGAAATGAAAGGGTTTTCTTTTTTGAATCCAATCTAAATTGAAAGTAGTAGCACGACAAATTTAGATATTTAGATATATAGTCATATATAACCAGTGAATATCTAATATGACATATACGTGTGTTTCTTCCATACCGTAAACCAATTAGTTGTGTCGTCGATTCGACCGGATTCACGAATCCATCTTTGAAACTTGCAAAAAAGAAAGAGTTGTCTTATAGCAATTAGATTAAATATCCACCTAGTTTGACCCCCCGGAGTAAAATATAAAAGTGGATTAAACATCAAACAAAGAATATTTTTAGGAAAAATAGGAAAGAGATCCATCTAAAAGATCTTTTTCCTATTTTTTTTTTTTACAATTTCCTAGTAATTTTTTATATTTTATTATTCTATTACACTAAATCGTATACTTATTTTATTTATATCTTATCCTTATTGCATCTTTTTGGGGGGGATAATCCTTTTGATTATTATTAATCATTTTAAAAATTTCTTTCTATTTTTTTATTGATGTTCCTTTAAGTAGATTATCGTGAGCCACACATACCTTGTCTCGTGGGGGCTAAGACTATTTTGATAAATAGTCAATGATGCCCTTCCATGGATTCACCTATATAAGCCGCAGCTAACGTAGCAAAAATAAGAGCTTGAATACCACTTGTAAATAATCCAAGGAACATAACAGGTATAGGAACTACTAAAGGTACTAACGAAACAAGAACAACAACTACTAATTCATCAGCTAATATATTTCCGAAAAGTCGAAAACTAAGAGATAAGGGTTTTGTGAAATCTTCTAAGATGTTAATCGGTAAAAGAATTGGAGTTGGTTGGATATATTTACCAAAATAAGCCAATCCTTTTTTTGAAATACCCGCGTAGAAATAGGCTACTGACGTAAGTAAAGCTAATGCAACAGTAGTATTTATATCATTTGTGGGTGCAGCTAACTCTCCATGAGGTAACTTTATAATTTTCCAAGGCAAAAGAGCCCCGGACCAATTCGAAACAAAAATAAATAGAAACAGAGTTCCAATAAATGGAACCCACGGACCATATTCTTCTCCAATCTGAGTTTTGCTCACGTCTCGAATGAATTCAAGGACATATTCAAAGAAATTCTGACCAGAACTTGGAATAGTTTGCGGATTTCGAACAACTAGAATGGTTGAAACTAATAAGATAGCAATTACAACCCAAGAGGTAATAAGTACTTGAGCATGCACTTGAAAATCCCCTATTTGCCAATAGAAATGTTGACCTACTTCCACAGCAGATATATTGTATAATCCGTTTAATGTGTTGATGGAACATAATAGAACATTCATATTGTCCTGCCCTCTAAAATAAAAAAATATAACTTGAAAGGGAATTATTTTGATTCAACCATTTCCTCTTTTACTTTGATTTTCAATTTTGAATACCTACTCATCACATAATATTTCTGTCTGTTCTTTTTATTTTTGCACAATTTTGTAATGGTATAATAACCGATTCAAAAAATCTATTAATTTCCCACCAAAATATAAAAATTTATTTATCTTATTATTACTCAATAATTTTGTATATAGCTAGAACGACCCTCACAAATTGCAAATACTAATTTGTTAAGAATTAATTGGATTGAAGCTATAGCATCATCATTAGCTGGAATCGAAATATCTGCGAGATCTGGGTCACTATTAGTATCGATTAAACAAATCGTTGGAATTCCTAAAGTGATACATTCTTGAAGAGCCGTATATTCTTCTTGCTGGTCAACGATTATGACAATATCGGGTAACCCCGTCATATATTTAATGCCGCCCAGATATGTTTCCAAATGAGATAATTGTCTTTTCAACATAGCGGCATCTCTTTTTGGAAGAGAGTTGAGTTTCCCCGTCTTTTGCTCTGTTCTCAAGTCCCTGAACTTACGAAGTCTCGTTTCTGTAGTATACCAATTAGTTAACATACCGCCAAGCCATTTTTTATTAACATAATGACATCGAGCTCTTATTGCAGCTCTTGTTACTGAATCGGCTGCTTTTTTTTTTGTACCAACAATTAAGAATTGTTTTCCTCTGCTTGCTGCATCAAAAACCAAATCACAAGCTTCTGATAAAAAACGGGCAGTTTGAGTAAGATTTATAATATGAATACCCTTACGCTTTGTGGATATATAAGGTGCCATTCGAGGATTCCATTTCCTAGTATCATGGCCAAAATGAACTCCTGCTTCCATCATCTCTTCAAAAGTTATGTTCCAATATCTTTTTGTCATTTATCCCCACACTTTTTTTTTTTTTCAAAAAAAAAATTGAAAAAAAAATACCAGGTATACTGAAATATAACCAGGTATACTGAAATATAAATAAATAATTGTTCCAACGGAACCTTCTCTTTTATTGAAGATTGGCCATTAATACATCATCAGGCCATTCATTTTTTTCTATTTATTATTATTTATTATACTTACTTTATTACCAAATCAAATGAATGCATTTAAGGCGATGAATCTAATCTGCTTTTAGAAGCATTTAATCCTAAATTTCTAATGTATCACATAATCCAAAAAATTATTTGACATGCAAAAAATCAAATAATTTTCTGTGATGGAACAAAAGATTTGTAAATTCTACTTCGAACAATTTTTTTTTTTTTTCCAAGGTAATCTTGTTATGTTGCCTTGACCGGGAACGGTGAATTATTCTTTTGAATCCAGTACCAACGGGTATCATTCCCCCTAAGACAACATTCTCTTTAAGACCTTTCAACCAATCGATACGACCCCGAAGAGCGGCTTTTGCTAAAACTCTAGCAGTTTCTTGAAAACTAGCTTCAGATATGAAACTTTGAGTATTCAGAGATGTTTTTGTTATTCCCAATAATAAAGCTCGGTAACAAATTGCTTCTTCCAAGGCACGCCCCGTTCGTTCGGCTCGCAATAATCCAATTAGTTCGCCAGGTGAAAATACATTAGACATTCCATCTTCTGAAACCAAGACTTTGGATGTTATTTGACGCACAATAATTTCTATATGTCTATTATGGATGTGTACTCCCTGGGATCGATAAACCTTTTGGATTTTATTAACCAAAGAAATACGACTTTGCGCTATAGTTAGCTCAGCACCAATCAAGAATCCCCAAGGAATGCCGAGAATTCTTGTTATACACTCGTTCCAAGCATCAATTCTTTTTTCTAGATTGATCGATATTGAATCAATCGAACGTATTTCTAATATCTGTTCCACTTTAGGAAGACCTTGTGTTATATCACCGGATCGCGATTTTTCATATATAAATGTAACTAATATATCCCCTTCATAAAGGATTTCTCCATAATTACCATGAATGGTTGCTCCGGGCGTTGCCAAATAAGGGTTAGCCGATCTTATTATTACAGAATCCTTTTGAACAGTTAAAACTTGCCCCGATTTTAGTTTTTGTTGTGGTCCATTTTTCGTTTGAGCTATACATATATTTTCACAAATAAATTGTCCAAGACTAATTATTGGAAACATTTTTTCAGAATAATTATGATGGAGAAAATACCAATTCAAATGCAATGGATTTAAAACAACGTTACTGTATAGATCGGGTTTTAAAATTTGCTCGTTTTCGTCCATTAAATAATATTTGATTCCTTCAAACGTGTTTTTTAATTTGTCAAGTTGCAAATTTTTAGTTATTGAGATCTGATTATGAGTTATTAAACGGTAAAATGAATAAAAATTTGCAATTGGAAGGGCTATTCCTAAAGGGCCTAACGAATTCTTAATTGGAATTATAGGATCTTTTTTTAATTTGTTAATTCCCTTTTTTATCCCTTTTATCCCATTGTGATATTTTACGTTGTTGAATGGTCTCGTTTGAAAACAATTAGATGATGACAAAATTATCAAAGATCGGCATTCCTTATTTCTATTCAACAACATACGAATAGTTCCGTGATTTTGGCTAAGTGATTGTTGAATTTTTGTTTTGGAATGAATAGAGAAAAATGGATTCATATTCATCCGATCCGATTCATTATCCGAGATCAATCCTAAACCAGATGGGTCATTCCTTTTTCTGATATATGAAGTATGAGATTTCACTAAGTCAATTCTTAGGAAAGACTCAATTAAACCATTTATACTTACTTCAACAAAGGAAGCGAGGGCCTCCTCAATTGAAGAACTTTTTTGATCTTGATCCCAATTCAAGACTAAACAAGTCCGAACTAATTGAATCCTTGTGTCAGAAATTCCCCGAATGGATTTTCCATTTCCATAAAGAATATAATTGAGAACTTTAAGTTCCAGATTATCCCTTTCCTGGAACAGATCTTGGGGGAAAAGTTTCCCAAAATGGATACTGTCCGGTATTTCATATAGAATTACAGGTCTAACCAAAACAAAATACTTTTTTTGGGTAGTTGCCATCCATTGGACATAGATCCAATTGTTCATTTTTTTTGATTCCTTCCGTTTTTTTTTTACCATTCCGGGTGGTATCAAGATGGCATTATGTCGGGATATCTTATCTATCTCTCCGGGAAAATGGATATTTCCAGAAAATATTTTTAATTCCATTTTCTTTTTTTTCTTTTCTAATCGGACCAATCCGCCTACTCGACT